TATTTGGAATCGTCTTAGGTCTAATCCCTATTACTTTAATAGGATTATTTGTAACTGCATATTTACAATACAGGCGCGGTGATCAGTTGGACCTTTGATTGAGTAACATTTCTTTTTTTGATTGACCCCCTACAAGGAGGGGGTCAAATTCAAGTTGCAATTATACTTTGTTTTGTTAAGTTATTTCATTGGAATTCGACATAACATAAACGGAATGGAATCACGCTCTGTAGGATTTGAACCTACGACATCGGGTTTTGGAGACCCGCGTTCTACCGAACTGAACTAAGAGCGCTTTCTTATATCCTATAACAGTAGATACGATTGTAAAGAAAAGAGGTATTGCGTACATATAGTATGAGTATGTAAAAATGAAAAATTATGTCCAATTTGACCTGATCTTACTAAATGAATCCCTCGTAACTGTCCATAGGAGAAAGAATAGGTAGGGATGACAGGATTTGAACCCGTGACATTTTGTACCCAAAACAAACGCGCTACCAAGCTGCGCTACATCCCTTTTTCTAAATTGTTGTACAGTGTCATTTTACAAAATTGATGTCTTGTTTTCCACATCCTTATTTTTTCCTCTACCTATATAAAGACATATAGAATGTTCTTGTCATTTGTTTTTGTCGGCAAAATTTCATTAGAATTAGGAATTACTAACTAAAATGCATATGTAAAATGACCCAGCAGATGAAATTTTACCGACAAAAACAAAAGGCCTTTAACTACAAGATCGGGTTATCTATGATCTATTTATTAGAATATACAATATCAAACTAGACTATATATGTATTACAATATAAAATACAAATAAAGAATCACAATAAAATAGAAAATAAAAGAAGAAAAAGAAGAAGGAGGATTTTCAATGCGAGATATAAAAACATATCTCTCCACGGCACCTGTGCTAACCACTCTATGGTTTGGGTCTTTAGCAGGTCTATTGATAGAAATTAATCGTTTATTTCCAGATGCCTTGTCATTCCCCTTTTTTTCATTCTGATTGAATTCTTGTATTGATATGCGAAGAAATGAAGAAGATTTGAGATAAATTCTACGTAACATGGCTCCAATTATGTTCCCTTTTTCTTTAGGATAGGAAAGAAGAAAGAAAAAGTATATCGAACCTCAGTGAATCTACGATATAATTTTTGGGAAAAGAAAGAAATTTGGATTTGGATCCAGTCTAGGGGTGGTTCGGTGGTTCGACGAAATTCTAACATAGAAAGAATAAAATACTGAGATTAGGATAGTAAGAATTCCTAGTTAGAAAAAAAGTTCGAAAAAATTGTATTACTTAATTATTACTATATTCTTAATTCTTAATATTATTTTCTTAATGAACATGACTCTCTTTCTTTCTAGTTATAGTAATTCCTAAGAATTCTATTTTAGATTCTAGTACTTCGAAGTCATTCAAATTCTAATAATCAAATTCTAATAATGAAAAAAATTTTAAAAATTTCATTTCTAGTTAGTAACTTTTATTAATTTCTTAATATAGAATATAGATTTTTTTCTTTTCTTCTTATTTATTATTTGTATTTGGTTCGGATTGAAAAGAAAATGAGTAGAGTTCTAAAGTGAAGTTGATTCAAAATGAAAAGGAGGTTCATGGCTAAGGGTAAAGATATCAGAATTCTAGTGATTTTGGAATGTACCTGTTGTGTTCGAAAGGGTGTCAATAAAAAATCACCGGGCATTTCTAGATATATTACTCAAAAGAATCGACACAATACACCCAATCGATTAGAATTGAGAAAATTTTGTCGCTATTGTAAAAAGTATACGATTCATGGGGAAATAAAGAAATAGATGGAACAGAATGCGTGTGTGATTTTTCCAAGGAGCGGGACTCAACAGATATAAGAAAAAAAAATCCTCTTTTGGTCGGATCTTAAATGAATAAGAAAAAAATAGAATTGTATTTTCTAGATTATTTTATACATAAGGAATAAACAAACAAGGGATAAACAAACCATGGATAAATCCAAACAACTTTTTCGTAAATCCAAGCGATCTTTTCGTAGGCGTTTACCCCCAATTGGATCGGGGGATCGAATCGATTATAGAAACATGAGTTTAATTAGTCGATTTATTAGTGAACAAGGAAAAATATTATCTAGACGGGTGAATAGGTTGACCTTGAAACAACAACGATTAATTACTATTGCTATAAAACAAGCTCGTATTTTATCTTCGTTACCTTTTCGTAATAACGAGAAACAATTGGATAGAGCGGAGTCGATCCCTAGAACTACTAGTCCTAGAACCAAAAATAAATAGATATATTCCTCAAAACTCCAATTGGAACTTAAGCCCAGATTCATGTTTTGCTCAAAAACCCTAGAATCCATATTTGATTCTTGTGTTATAAAAAAGGAAAAATGGGGGAGAAATATTTTTTCTTGAAAGATGTTCGTTTATTCCTACTATTCAAATCTTCATTTCTTTTTCTTCTATCTTCCCGGAGTTCATTCTCCGGGAAATTCTGTTTCAATCATTCTTTTTTCTTGTATACTTGTATAATAGATTCTATTAAGATTCTTTTATTCCTTTATTTGATTTGTATTTTCTTTTTGATTGATTATTTTATTGGAAATCATATCAAAAAAATTCTTATTTGATAAGGCTATTTGCGCAAGTATTTTACGATTCAGAAGCAATTGTCTCTTGTACAGATTTTTTATGAATTTGCTATAACTATAGAATACCCTATCCTCACGAGTTACTGCATTTATACGAGTGATCCACAAACGACGAAAATCTCTCTTTTTCCTGCTCCTATCTCGATGAGAGGAAACCAAAGCTCTCATTCTTTGTTGAGTAGTCGTTCGAGTCAGTCTTGAATGAGCCCCTATAAAGGTTGATGCAAATAAACGAATTTTTTTTCGACGCCTCCGAGCTGTATATCCTCGTTTAACTCTAGTCATTGAATCAAATGAAACTTTCTTGAATAACTAATTTCTTTCTCTCAGTCATCCTTTTCCTCCGGTCGATTAATAACAAAACGGATTCTTCCGATATATAAAATATAAATTCCAATGGCTTTTGCTACTATGACCTTCCCGACCACGATTTTTTCTTTCTTCCAGGCATCTCGCCTGGAAATAAAATGCTACTAAATAAAAAAGAAAAGAATAGCGGGTTCCCTCGTTTCTATGGCAACTTATGAAACGGTGAGGTTCTCTCTATACACCGGAGCCTCTTCTTTCATTTCATCAAATTTTCTTGTGAACTTGTATAGTTCACACTCTTTGGCTCTACCCATTTATTTTTCAATTAGAATTCTTTTTACAATTCTAATTCTAAAGTAATAAATAGTTCTTTTCACAAAAAAGCTATCCATAAAGTGACGGCATTGAATTCTGAAAGTTGGCTGGGTAGCTTACCCTATTAGTCCGTTTTTTCAAGAATAGGAGCATAACCTTTTTGCTTCTTATAAAACTATTTCCTCCGCTTAATGGATAACTATTTGCTACCAATGGAGAATTGCTTATCATCTCAAAATCTCAAACGGAGTGATTGGATTTGCACCAATAGAAACCATAAATTCCATAACATAAGAAACCTAATAGGTAGATGATATATCTTCCTTTTTAGATATTAGAAAAGAGTCAATTAAATGTCTGTCTTCCACTCTATCTATCCTAGTGGTCGTAAAGAATTTTTTCATTTCTTCAAACTCATTATCTGAATTGAACGAGTCGCACATACACCCTAGTACATGTTCCTCGACGCTGAGGACATCCTCGAAGAGCGGGAGATTTCGTGACATTTCTTATTGGCTGTCTTGCGTTTCTAATAAGTTGTTTAATGGTTGGCATGTGGTGTCTATAGAATCTCATTCTAGATAGAATAGAGCGGGTTGGTTTAGATCGATCTTAACCTGATGGTTGATGATTATGAATGATTTCTATTCAATATAAAATCACGGAAAATGAAAATTTTGAAATGGAATTCTATATTTATACGAAATCCCCGGTATTTTCATTTTCGACCGCTACAAGATCAACGATGCCATGAGCTTGGGCTTCTGTTGCTGACATAAAAACATCCCTTTCCATATCTTCGGATATAACCCATAAAGGGTTGCCCGTTCTTTGTACATAAATTTTTGTGAGGGTTTCGCGAAGCTTCAATAGTTCTTCTGCTTCCAGGATAAATTCCCCTGCCTGTGCCTCATAAAAAGAACTAGCAGGTTGGTGAATCATAACCCTGATGATATTCATCATGAACGGTTCTTCTATCTTGCACGATTGGGTTAAAGTAAGGGGAAATATCAAAAAAAATAGAATTAAACAACCGTACGGGCATCTTTTGTACATTGCATACGGCTCTGCAATGGAATTTGTTTTTCGGTCAAATTTCTTCTATCTAAAAGAAGAAATAGAATCCATCCGATCCAAATCGTTAAATGATCCATTTACCATCCTTCCTTTCGTAGTAGGAAAAAAATACTATGATGGTTCTGTTGCTTTATCTATTTATCTCGTCTGTGGTTTAGCAATCCCAAAGTTTCTTTTTGATACGATCCAAGAAGGATAAAATTCTTTTTTCCTCTTTCTCTCATAACATAAAGATAAGAAAGAGACTTCTGGTGTGGAAGAAAAAGGGTTTGTGACGCTGAAATTGACTCTTGACACATAAGATCAAATTGGGAATAACCCTTCTTTCATACTACTTTCTCGATACAAAATTTCGTGTTATAAAAAAAACAATAATGGTTTGTTCATATCGAACTCGAAGTGCCATGCTATTATTACTTATTCTTTATTTAATTCATATTCGATACAGCGAAGGCATAGTCTTCTTTTTTTCTCATCTTAAATAAAAACTCATTGGCGCCAAGCGTGAGGGAATGCTAGACGTTTGGTAATTTCTCCTCCGACCAGAATGAAAGATCCCATTGAAGCGGCTAATCCCATGCATATTGTATGTACATCCGGTGACACAAATTGCATAGTATCATAAATGGATATTCCTGGTATTACCCATCCGCCTGGAGAGTTTATAAACAAATAAAGATCCCTAGTATCATCTTCTATGCTGAGATATACCATGAGACCAACAAGTTGATTCGAAATCTCGCTATCAACCTCTTGGCCTAAAAAAAGTAATCTTTCTCGATGAAGTCGGTTGATTAGGGCAAAATTGTATCCCTTAGGAACCGTACGTGCACCTTTGGATGCATACGGTTCGAAAGAATTGTGAAAAAAAAAAATCAATGTGTTGATTCCAGTCCTATTTCTTTTTTTTTTACAGGAGTTTTGGCCTCCTTCCCTATATTTTATAATGTAGAAAATAAAAAAGAATTTTCTGAACTTATTTAACTAACTTCTCATTGATGTATTGTTTCATCGAAATTCAAATAACGATGTAATTTTCTTGTTCCTGAATGGGCCCTCTCAATTCTTTTAGGTTCTTGTTCTACTCCGGGGGAAGATTTGTCCGAATTCCATTTGTGCATATAGGGCAAATGGTTTCAGTACCACTTCTTTTTTTTTCATTCATTTCATACCTTTCCCTAAACTATGAAGAGCTTATGATACAAGTGGTAATCGTGTAAAAATATAAAATATATTTCATAAAATATAGAATAGATTCTATTTTATCAAGTTATATTCTATTCTATTTCATTACTAAATAAAATCAAAATTGATTAATTCAATTTTGATTTTATTTTTCTATTGAATATTTCTTATTCTTCTAATATCTAATTCTATATTTTAATTTTAATTATTAACATTAGATTTTTTTTTATTTTTTCTAGTGAATCTTTCTATTACTACATTTACACTTCTATTCTATTACTTTACTCTTACCATTCCAAAATTGGTATTCTCTGAACGGAGCCTGGATACTTTCTTTTATCAGTCCAAGTAAACCATCAATTATTCTAATTGATAATATTGATTGCCAATAGGAATCATTGTGCTTCACGCTCCGAATTATTGATGGTTCAATTATTAAAATATTGAATAATATCTATTGGATTGGGCGAAACATAGAATACTCGATCGGGGGAGATAACGGGGAAATACCGTATGACCAATATGTCTGACAAGTCGCACTATACGTCAACCCAAACTGCATCTTCCTCTCCAGGACTCCGAAAAGGTACTTTTGGAACACCAATTGGCATTAAAAGAAAGAAAAAAAATGAAGTACTATACTTTACTTTAATATGGAAACGTAACAATGGCTTTATTGTCTTCTTCATTTTTTTCTTTTCTATAATATTTTTCTATAATATTTTTTATTCTTTTTTCTTTTATTCTATCTTCTAGTCTTATATTCTATATATTATAGAAAAATATTATAGAAAAGAGAACTATATAAAGAACTTTCTAATATTCTAATATATAAAAAAATATAAAATAGAACTGAATCTTATTCATTTTTCTATTCTAATAGAATATTCTTATTCTATAGATAATAGTATAGAATTAGAGTATATCTCAGTCTATAGATATAGACTGGAAGGTTCATAGAGGAAGACAGAATTAATAAAGAAAAATTGGAACGAATGGGATCGATCGATCCCATTCGTTCCAATTTTTCTGAATGATAAACAAGTATCTATGCATTCTTTTCCACAAAACCCTCCCATTGCGTATTGGTACTTATCGGGTATAGAATAAGATCTGTTTCTCTTTTTTCTTCTAAATAAAAGAAAGGAATACAAATAAATATTAATCCTTTCCTATACAAAATATACCGAACAGGTGAAGTACACGGTCTAGTCTTTTCCAATGCGATAAAGTTACATAATGTCTATTTCTTTTTCAGAAAGGGGTATTTACATGGGTTTGCCTTGGTATCGTGTTCATACTGTTGTATTGAATGATCCCGGTCGATTGCTTTCTGTCCATATAATGCATACAGCTCTAGTTTCTGGTTGGGCCGGTTCAATGGCTCTATATGAATTAGCGGTTTTTGATCCCTCTGACCCTGTTCTTGATCCAATGTGGAGACAAGGCATGTTCGTTATACCCTTCATGACTCGTTTAGGAATAACCAATTCATGGGGGGGTTGGAGTATTTCAGGAGGAACTATAACGAATCCGGGCATTTGGAGTTATGAAGGCGTGGCAGGGGCACACATTTTGTTTTCTGGCTTGTGCTTCTTGGCAGCTATCTGGCATTGGGTTTATTGGGACCTAGAAATATTCTCTGATGAACGTACGGGAAAACCTTCTTTGGATTTGCCCAAGATCTTTGGAATTCATTTATTTCTCTCAGGAGTGGCTTGCTTTGGCTTTGGCGCATTTCATGTAACAGGCTTATATGGTCCTGGAATATGGGTGTCTGATCCTTATGGACTAACTGGAAAAGTACAATCTGTAAATCCAGCGTGGGGTGCGGAAGGTTTTGATCCTTTTGTTCCGGGGGGAATAGCTTCTCATCATATTGCAGCAGGTACATTGGGTATATTAGCGGGTCTATTCCATCTTAGTGTCCGTCCGCCTCAACGTCTATACAAAGGATTGCGCATGGGTAATATTGAAACTGTGCTTTCCAGTAGTATTGCTGCTGTTTTTTTTGCAGCTTTCATTGTTGCTGGGACTATGTGGTATGGTTCAGCAACTACCCCAATCGAATTATTTGGACCCACTCGTTATCAGTGGGATCAGGGGTACTTCCAGCAAGAAATATATAGAAGAGTTGGGGCCGGACTAGCCGAAAATCTGAGCTTATCGGAAGCTTGGTCTAAAATTCCCGAAAAATTAGCTTTTTACGATTACATTGGTAATAATCCGGCGAAAGGGGGATTGTTCAGAGCAGGCTCAATGGATAACGGGGATGGAATAGCTGTTGGGTGGTTAGGGCACCCCGTATTTAGAGATAAAGAAGGGCGCGAACTCTTTGTACGTCGTATGCCTACCTTTTTTGAAACATTTCCGGTAGTTTTAGTAGATGGAGACGGAATTGTGAGGGCCGATGTTCCTTTTAGAAGGGCAGAATCCAAGTATAGTGTTGAACAAGTAGGGGTAACTGTTGAATTCTATGGTGGCGAACTCAATGGAGTAATTTATAGTGATCCTGCTACTGTGAAAAAATATGCTAGACGTGCCCAATTAGGTGAAATTTTTGAATTAGACCGGGCTACTTTGAAATCCGATGGTGTTTTTCGTAGCAGTCCAAGGGGTTGGTTCACTTTTGGGCATGCTACGTTTGCTTTGCTCTTCTTTTTCGGACACATTTGGCATGGCGCCAGAACCTTGTTCAGAGATGTTTTTGCCGGTATTGATCCAGATTTGGATGCTCAAGTAGAATTTGGAGCATTCCAAAAACTTGGAGATCCAACTACAAAGAGACAAGCAGTCTGATACAAAATTCCTTTGCCATCTTTTGCCTCTATTTTTTTCTTATTTTATTTTAGTATTTAGAGTATTTCAATTTCTATTTAGATAGAGTATTTAGTCTTTCTATTTCTAATTTAGATTTTCAATATTAATTGAATCTATTATGTATTTCATATTCAATATTTACTAATATCTTCTATTAGAAGAATATAGAAAAATTAGAAAGAGAATCTAATTGATTGAATAGTCCTAGTAAATTTATAATTTATTTAGTAAATGATCCAAAATGAATAGGTGTGGAAGCTATAATTGTAAACCACGATCGAATCTATGGAAGCATTGGTTTATACATTCCTCTTAGTTTCGACTTTAGGGATAATATTTTTCGCTATCTTTTTTCGAGAACCACCTAAAGTTCCAACTAAAAAATGAAAGGATTTTTCATTCTTTCCATTGAAGTAATGAGCCCCCCAATATTCATATGGGAGGCTCGTTACTTCAACTAGTCCCCGTGTTCTTCGAAGGGATCTCTTAATTTTTGAGAGGGTTGCCCAAAAGCGGTATATAAGGCGTACCCAGTAAAACTTACAAGTAAACCGGATATGGAGATGGCGACTAGGGTTGCTGTTTCCATTTTTTCGAAAATTTCAAGATCACAATGGATTGCGATAATGTCGTTTATTTACAACTACAACGGAATGCTATACAAAGTCAACAGATTACAACCCATGATGAAAGAGGATTTATGGCTACAAAAACTGCTGAGAGTAGTTCTAGATCTGGTCCAAGACGAACTGGCGTAGGGAGTTTATTGAAACCATTGAATTCGGAATATGGAAAAGTAGCTCCAGGGTGGGGGACTACACCACTTATGGGAGTCGCAATGGCTCTATTTGCAATATTTCTATCTATTATTTTAGAAATTTATAATTCATCAGTTTTACTGGATGGAATTTCAATGAATTAGTTCATAAAAACTAGGACTTCTTAGCTTTCTTAATGCTTAAAATACTTAAACTTAATTAAGATTACTTAAGACTTGGATTTATAGACCATTCTATTCTGGTAGTTCGATCGTGAAATTTATTTGTTTTGATATTTCATTTCCGGAATATGAGCGTGTGACTTGTTATAATTGATCCTATTGATAATACAGAGAATGGACCTGTCATCTCTATCAAGATGATTCTACCTCGTCAGATATTTCTTCTAGTCTCTGGAGCACGGACTATATAGAATAGATCAAGAAAAGAAATATTGAAACTATGATTCATACCTATTATTCAGACCTCGCAACCGGACTAAAAAAAATGGAAAATGGAAAGAGGTCTTTTCTAAATCAAACAAATTTTTCCTTCAGACTTCTTTTGACCGAAAGAAAAATCTTTCTTTAGATTTTGTTGAGTTATTACATTCATTGAATAAGTGATGATCAAATGTTTTTTACTCGGAGAACCTTTGAGTTTAGCTTTGGCTTTCTGAAATCATCGTGGTTCTAGTATGAATCTGAGGTTTCAATTGATTCATAGGGTCTCAACAAGAGAATTCCTATCAAAAATAAAAAAAAATAGGGAAGAGAAGATTCAAGAGGCCTGTCACGATTAACATAAAGAAAAATGGATGAGCCGACTTGAGATTGTATTTCTTGGCATTATCATCACAAAGAAGAGATTCCGGATTTTTCTTACTTCGCTTCGTATCTTTGGGTCAAATCGAGTCAAGAGGCTAAGCTCCAAGAAGTTGAAAACTCTCTATTCCATATCTGTTGAAACCAGTATTTGTGTGTTTCGCCTTGAGCCGTACGAGATGAAATTCTCATATACGGTTCTCAGAGGGGGAATCTTTCTTGGGTTACCTATCTCAATAAAGTATATGATTGGTTCGAGGAACGTCTCGAGATTCAAGCGATTGCAGATGATATAACTAGTAAATATGTTCCTCCTCATGTCAACATATTTTATTGTCTGGGGGGGATTACGCTTACTTGTTTTTTAGTACAAGTAGCTACGGGTTTTGCTATGACCTTTTACTATCGTCCAACTGTTACAGAGGCTTTTTCCTCTGTTCAATACATAATGACTGAGGCCAACTTTGGTTGGTTAATTCGATCAGTTCATCGATGGTCAGCAAGTATGATGGTTCTAATGATGATCTTGCACGTATTTCGTGTATATCTTACGGGTGGGTTTAAAAAACCCCGCGAATTAACTTGGGTTACAGGGGTGGTTTTGGCTGTATTGACCGCATCTTTTGGCGTAACTGGTTATTCCTTACCTCGGGACCAAATTGGCTATTGGGCAGTCAAAATTGTAACAGGCGTGCCTGAGGCTATTCCTATAATAGGATCACCTTTGGTAGAATTATTACGTGGAAGTGCTAGTGTGGGCCAATCCACTTTGACTCGTTTTTATAGTTTACATACTTTTGTATTGCCTCTTCTTACTGCCATATTTATGTTAATGCACTTTCTAATGATACGTAAGCAAGGTATTTCGGGTCCTTTATAGAGAAGACAGATCATAGATATTTGTAATTTATCATATCGGGGAGGAACAAGAGTCTTTCATTGCTACAAATATGGATTATTGAAAAATAAGGCATGTTATTTGGATATTTTTCTTAAACTATGAAGTATTTTATTGTTTATTTGATACGAATAGTTCAAGTATATTTTCCTAAAAGAGGATGGATTATGGGAGTGTGTGACTTGAACTATTAATTGGTCCATGCAGATATATTCTTTTATCTGCCACGTTGGAATTCACAACCCAATGTGTCTCCGCATCCAACCATCACGTAAGTCCCCTTATGTAGCATAGGATAGGCCAATTCGCTTGAGGAGAATCTTTTCTATGATCATACTCGAAAATCATGTGATGCATGAAAAGGCTCCGTAAGATCCCTAGAATCAGTGATGTGGCATGATCCATGATCCAATGTTCTATCTATTTTGTTTGATTTTTCTTTTTTTTGTAAATTTATTAGAATTTAGAATTCTACTAATAAGTATTTCGTATTAATTTGATAGCAATCTTAGTAGGTTTCTTATAGTATGTAGATGCATTCATTTCCTTTGCATCGACCCTGATCTATGATACTATCGGAGTGAAATAAGGGATCTAAGGAAGAACAGAGGCTAGACTTTATTAGTAACAAGTAAAAACTTTGTATTTTTGTATGTAAGAAAATCTAGATGTTGTGGGGATAAATACCAACCAAAAGATATGAGACAATCCAAAAAGCACTTGATCCTGATCAAATTTGTAAGCCTACTTGGATATTGAGCATTTCCTTGCCAGAACTTAATTCTTTGCAATGAATCGAATCGTTACAACTCAGGGAATTGAAATTTTATAAATATTTTATTACATAGAGTCATTCTACATTATATATGTAGATATGCATGAAATATAGATTTCCTATGGATCTTTTTCTGTGATTCTTTGTGATTCTTGCTCGAGCCGGATGAGAAAAAATTCTCATGTCCGGTTCCTTTGGGGGATGGATCCACAAAAATTCACCTATCCAAATAACAAAGAAACCTGATTTGAATGATCCTGTATTAAGAGCTAAATTAGCTAAAGGGATGGGGCATAATTATTATGGAGAACCCGCATGGCCCAATGATCTTTTATATATTTTTCCAGTGGTAATTCTAGGCACTATTGCATGTAATGTGGGCTTAGCAGTTCTAGAGCCATCAATGATTGGTGAACCGGCGGATCCTTTTGCAACTCCGTTGGAAATATTACCCGAATGGTACTTCTTTCCCGTATTTCAAATACTTCGCACAGTACCCAATAAGTTATTGGGTGTTCTTTTAATGGTTTCAGTACCAATAGGATTATTGACAGTACCTTTTTTGGAGAATGTCAATAAATTTCAAAATCCATTTCGTCGTCCAGTAGCTACAACAGTCTTTTTGATCGGCACCGCAGTAGCTCTTTGGTTAGGTATTGGAGCGACTTTACCTATTGAGAAATCCTTAACTTTAGGTCTTTTTTAAATTGATTCAACCGTGAAATACCACGACATAAGTATCTAAGGAAGATCCTCCTCTGGATCTTCCCTAGATACATCAATCTTATTATGATCTATTCTGCAAATATATGGGATTTAAAATGAAAACTTTTTCTTAGGTAAATTTCTTACAAAATGCTTCTGTAGAGTGCCCAATATCTTTTTTACATCTTCTATGCGAAAATATTTTATTTTCATAAGATCTTCTTGACTATGACTCAAAAGGTCCAATAATGTATGTATATTGGACCTTTTGAGACAATTATAGGTCTTGGAAGACAATTCTGATTGGTCAATAAAAATACATGTTAATGGAATTCCTTTTTTTTTATTGAGATTAGTGAATCTGTCTTGAAAGGAAAAAAGGGGTAGATTCCATCTGTTTTCATTTTCCTCTAAATTCATATCCTCTTCCTCTGCATGTAGAAAAGGAATCAATAAATCAATCAAATTACGAGAAGCTTCATAAAGTGCTTCTTTAGGAGTTAGACTTCCATTTGTCCATATTTCTATAAAAAGTATCTCTTGTTTTTCATTCCCATTACCGTAAGAATGAATACTATGATTCACATTTCGAACAGGCATGGATACAATATCTATAGGATAACTTCCATCGTGAGAGTTGTTTGTGGATTTCAAACGATATCCGCGATCTCTCTTTATTTGTAATTCAATAAACAAATCAATTGGTTCTGTCAGGTTAGCTATATGCTGTGTCGTGTCAACTATTTCTACAGAAGGTGGTGAAATGATATCTTGAGCGGTTATGTATTTGGGACCCCTTACGCAAATGGATGCGGCCCTAACTCCATAGAGATTACTTCTCAATACAATTTCTTTCAAATTTATTAAAATCTCATGTACGGATTCTTCAATACCTGCTATCGTAGAATATTCATGCAGCACGTTTTCAGATGTTGCACATGTGATACATGTTCCTTCTATTTCTCCAAGTAAAGCCCTTCGCATGGCAATACCTATGGTATCGGCTTGACCTTTCATAAGCGGGGACAGAATGAAACGACCATAATAAAGACGCTTGCTTTCTACTCTTGATTCAACACATTTCCACTGTAGTGTTCGAGTGGATCCTGCTACTTCTTCTCGAACCATACTATTATTTTCTTTATGATTATTTGATCAGATCATTGAATCATTTCTTTCTCTTGAAATCTCTTGAATTCTTATTTCTACACACGTCTTTTTTTCGGGGGGCGACATCCATTATGTGGCATGGGTGTTACATCACGTACGAAACTTAATAGCATACCACTTCTGCGAATGGCTCGTAATGCCGCATCTCTTCCGAGACCTGGACCCTTTATCACAACCTCTGCTCGTTGCATACCCTGATCAATTACTGTACGAATTGCATTTAATGCAGTTGCTTGAGCAGCATAGGGTGTTCCTTTTCTTGTGCCTCTGAATCCGGAAGTACCTGCAGAAGCCCAAGAAACCACCCGACCTCGTACGTCTGTAACAGTAACAATAGTATTGTTGAAACTCGCTTGAACATGAATAACTCCTTTTGGTATTCTACGTTCATTCTTATGTGAACCAATACGTGCATTCTTACGTAAACCAATTTTTGCTATAGGTTTTGTCATATTTTATTATATCATATTCATAAGAATAAAAAGAAGAATCAGAAATCTACAGAAAGATACGGGGATATCGTTTTCATATGAAAACGAATCCTTTCTTCTTTCTTTTTACATGTACATGGGTTTTTCTTTTAAAAAGTTCTTTATTTATAACTTGATAAAAATCAACCCTGTCTCTGTTTATGTCTCGGATTGGAACAAATTACTATAATTCGTCCTCGCCTACGAATCAGGCGACATTTTTCACAAATTTTACGAACAGAGGCCCTTATTTTCATATTTATAATTCCTTACCTTCATTCTGAATCTATATCTATTTTTTTTGGAAACAAAAAGAAGTTTCTTTCATTTTTTAACTTCAAATTATATCCCCTACGAAGGGGGATGTTTCAAAGAAGGATCTAATCGTTCGAATCTTTTTTGCGAAGTCTATAAATTATGCGTCCCCTGGTTGAATCATAACGACTCATTTCAATTTTAACTCTATCTCCGGGTAGTATACGTATAAAACTGCGCCGGATTCTTCCGGAAATATAACCTAGAATTAGATCTTGATTATCTAACCGAACTCGGAACATACCGTTGGGAAGTGATTCAGTAATTAAACCCTCATGAATCAATTTTTGTTCTTTCATTCCAGGGAACCTCCCTTTAAGTATTAACTAATAGAGGAAGAGTTCTATAATTCACTTCTCTTCTCTATTTTACAAATAGTAAGTTGTAAGTTCGAGAGAAAATTAGGGTACCCCAAGAGAATTACCATATATAACACAAAATTTCTCCTCCAATTTTTTCTAGTCGAGCTTCTCTATCTGTCATTATACCTTGAGAAGTAGAAAGAATTACAATCCCCATTCCGCCTAAAATCTTAGGAATTCGTTGATAGTTGGAATAGATTCGTAGACCGGGTCGGCTGATACGCTTTAAAATTCTTTTCTTTCCTTTCCCAGTCTTTCTATGTCGTAAGGTTGAAACCAAGAAATTTTTTTGACTTTCTTTATGTTTTCGAACGTTTTCAATAAAACCTTCTCGTAAAAGTATTTTCACAATGTTTTTAGTGATATTAGTAGATACTATTTTCACTCTTCCCTTTTGATCCATGTCAGCATTCCTTATAGAAGTTATTATATCGGCAATAATGTCCCTACCCATGACGAACTCTAGTTATTGGTGCCTCCTCATTTTGATATAATCAACATGCTTCTTTTTTGTTTTATTGAATTTTTTCAATTAGAAAGAATTATTAGGAATTTAAAGTATATGCATGAGACACAATCTATTTCAGATATTTGAATATTCTATAGAGATAGATAGAAAATGACATATCCTTTTTTCATCTATATCTATCTACTAGTATTATTTAGAAGACTATAAGACTTCGGGTGCTAATGAAACTATTTTAGTAAAATTTAACTGTCTCAATTCCCGAGCAATCGCACCAAAAATCCGAGTTCCTTTTGGATTTCCTTCTTGATCAATGATAACCGCTGCATTGTCATCATATCGTATTATCATGCCGTTGTCACGTTTGAGTTCTTTACACGTGCGTACAATCACAGCTCTAATTACTTCTGATCTTTCTAGAGGCATGTTGGGTACTGCTTCTTTGATTACAGCAACAATAACATCACCAATATGAGCATATCGGTGATTACCAGTTCCTATGATTCGAATACACATCAATTCTTGAGCTCCGCTGTTATCCGCTACATTCAAAAGGGTCTGAGGTTGAATCATATCATTTTTATTTGAATCTCTTATTGAAATGTAAGGGAAAAAAGAAATATTGTCTGTCCAGAGATAAAGATATACGCGGTTTTTTTTTCATTCTCAATACTTCTTTACTTTTGTTTACTTATCCTGAAACAACAAATTGAGTTCGTATAGGCATTTTGCATGCAGCTATTTTCATAGCTGCTTTGGCTACAGTTTCTGATACTCCACTCATTTCATAAAGTATTCGGCCCGGTTTAACAACGGATACCCAATATTCGGGGGATCCCTTGCCCGAACCCATACGTGTTTCCGTAGGTCTTACTGTAACAGGTTTATCGGGAAAGATACGTATCCATATCTTTCCACCACGACGCACATATCGTGTCATTGCTCTTCGCCCTGCTTCTATTTGTCTAGCTGTGATCCAAGCAGGTTCAAGTGCCTGAAGAGCGTATCTGCCAAAACAAATATGCTTGCCTCGGCAAGATATTCCCTTCATTCTACCTCTATGTTGTTTACGAAATCTGGTTCTTTTGGGGTTATAGTTGATGGTTTTTTCTGAATTCCATCTCTACTGCAGAGCCGGACATGAAAGTTTCTTCTCATCCAGCTCCTCGCGAATGAAATGATTCAATAATCTTACATATACATATGTATTTCATTCTATCAAAAGAATATACTTATTTTATTTTAAATTTTTTTATTGAATTTGTTACTATTAAATAGGGAGTTATATATATATAACTAGATAACTAGGCATGTTTGTTTATATATGATGCTTCTTTCTTTTATCAATATCAAATTTGCTAAAGTCTTTTACTTTACCTCTATAAAATCGTGCCAAAAGTTATCCAATATATGAAATCTAAATGAAATTGTTAAATTCAAGAAAAAGAAATAAAGGGTTCGCGGGCGAATATTGACTCTTTTATCCTTCATTTGTAGGGTCAATTCATGACCATTCAGAAGAAATCCATTTTTTCTTGGTTCATTCCGCCATCCTACCCAGTGAATCATTAGGATTTCTTCGTTTTCAATAAAATCCTATGTAGTCACAGGTTCCATCGTTCCTATAGCTTCTCCATTAATGTTTAGGCCTGAACTCTGCAATGGAGCTTCCAACAAAATAGGTTCTTTGTTTCCGAGTAAATCTCCTCAGTTTTTCTTAACTCGAAGCTCGATTCAATTATTCATCTATTTTCTAGTATTTAGATATTTACAGATATTTATATCTTTTTTTATCTTTGATATCTTCTTTTTATAGCTTATTATATAGATAATAGACTCTATTATATATATTGAATATTGATTAGATTCTATTCTTTTTAAATTATTTGAATGGAATTTCTTCTATTTTATTTTCTATTTTTATATTTCTTATTATATTTTAATCGTTTGTAATCGTAGATTTTGTATCTTTATTTCTTGATGCTTTATCACACTGCCTTTTTTATGGAATGATTATTCATAAACCATACATATGGGAATCATATATCATTGAGATCTTTATTCTTTCTTTCTATCATCCTTCCTTTTTTTCCACACCCCCTTTTTGTTTCACAATTCATAATCAGATTTCTTTTTTATGAAAATCATTTTAGTTGCTACAACTATATGATCGATTCAGTCATATAGTGACTTTTTATTGGGATCTCGACAATACGAAGCAATAAGTTGGTTATTAGTTTTGAGCTTATTTAGTTTTCATAGTTACTAAGTTTATAGTGGGGTCAGCCTGTTTTTTCAATCTCAATTCTAAAGTTTAAAGAAACAACTAACGAGTCACACACTAAGCATAGCAATTATACTAAATATAAATAGTGTAAATCAAATTTTTATTCA